CAATCTCATGATTATTCATTGTTAATAACGCTAATAAACGAAAATTTTTAGTAATTCTTTTTGACCTTTCTTTACCCCATAGAGATATTGAATAGAAAGGGGTAGTTTTTTTACCACTGTAATTTTGAAAATGAACATTTAAATGTCCTTCAAAAGTAAGTAAATAAATTCGAAACATATAAAATGCGGTTAATCCCGCTGTAAACCAAGGTATTATTGCGAAAATTGGTGAATACAACCAAGTATCATTAAGAATTTCATCTTTGGACCAAAAACAAGCAAGAGGCGGAATACCACAAAGAGAAAGTGTACCTACTAAAAAGGCTTTTTTGGTAATTGGAACATGCTTTGTTAAACCTCCCATAAAAACCATATTCTGACTTTTATTTGGAGAATATCCAACAAGAGTTTCCATTGAATGAATAACGGATCCGGATCCTAAAAACAACAATGCTTTCGAATAAGCATGAGTAATCAAATGAAATAAAGCACTTCGATAAGACCCCATACCCAGAGCTAACATCATATAACCTAATTGAGACATTGTGGAATAGGCTAAACCTCTCTTAATGTCTTTTTGAGCTAGGGCAAAAGTAGCTCCGAATAATATTGTTATTATTCCTACCAAAGAGATGAAATTCATTATGTGAGGGATGACTATGAAAAGAGGAATAAGCCGAGCTACAAGAAAAATGCCCGCGGCTACCATAGTAGCAGCATGTATAAGAGCCGAAATAGGAGTAGGCCCCTCCATGGCATCCGGCAACCATACATGAAGGGGAAATTGTGCCGATTTAGCAACCGCACCGGCAAATAAAAGACCGGCACACAAAGTAACAAATAAAAAATTGACTTCATTATTATTATTAGAAATCAAGTTATTGAATATTTTGAATAAATCTCGAAATTCGAAACTCCCTGTTATCCAATAAAAACCTAAAATTCCCAATAATAAACCAAAATCCCCAACACGATTAGTTACAAATGCCTTTTGGCAAGCATTTGCCGCAACAGGCCGTGTGAACCAAAACCCTATTAATAGATACGAACACATTCCGACCAATTCCCAAAAAATATAAATTTGTATCAAATTAGAACTAGTAACTAATCCTAACATAGAAGTACTGAAAAAACTCATATAAGCGAAAAATCTTAAATATCCTTGATCATAAGACATATAATTATCACTATAAACAAGAACCATAATTCCAATAGTAGTGATTAATATTGACATAATAGAAGTAAGTGGGTCGATCAAGTAACCGAATTCTAAAGAAAAATCATTATTAATGGTCCAAGACCATACATATTGATAGATAGAACTGCCATAAATTTGTTGAATAGACAGATTGATCGAAAAAGTAATGACTATACTTAACAATAAAACACTTTGAAAAGCCCACATACGGCGAAGGCTTTTTGTTGCCGATGGAAAAAGAATAAGTCCCACTCCTATTAACATAGGAACTGGAAGTGGAAGAAAAGGTATTATCCACGCATATTGATATGTCTGTTCCATAAAAAAAGTTTTTTTCTTAATTAATTATTTCCGATTTACGAGATCCTACCCCCTTTCAATTTCAAAAGGAGTCAATAAAAAAAATCAAGAGATGTACTAACTTAAAGAGAATTTTAGAATTTTAGATATTCTTACTTATTCTGAGTCTTTCCAAAATCCTTCAAATATTCAAATAAAGAAAGTTACAGTTGGGCAACTGATATGACCAACTTGCTCATAAAGCGAATATTTAGTTATTAACTAAGATTTTTTTAAAAATACCAAAAATGAAATTTATTAATTAGTATTAGATCACTTTAGATTCATAAAGTAAGGATAAAAAATTACATTAAAACATTAAAAAGAGTACTTGATTATGATATGAATCAATATGATTCATAGGATTAACAAAGGTAAAAGGTTGTACTAATGCAATAAGAACTCGCTTTTTTGTTAGTTTATTCCAAATCATTAACGGGTTTCATTATCAAATTTTTTCATTCTTTTCCATTTTTCTAAAAAATATTTATAGGAAACGCTAGAATATCTGACATTTTTTCTAAGATTTATTAGATAAGATCTATTTTTCTATTTATTGATTATTGAAAGGAAAGGGCTTAAAAAAAATTACTAAGATTTCTTTTCTCAAATCATGTATCTTTTAACAGATTAATTCATTTAATGACTAGTTTTATTCGAATTTAAAAATGTAATTGGGAGGGGAGTAGTCTTTCCTCAAGTTTGACCAATTAATAGAAAATGAAAAAAATGACAGTTTTCTTTAGTCAATGGGAATGGGATTCTTAAAATATTTGGTGTATTTTATTCTGTATAACTGAAATGTCGAATACAAAAATGGACAGAGTTCTAAATAGAAGGTCTTTTTTAAATTCTTTGTTCCACTAAATTATCTTTCTATAGTACAACAGCGAATTCTAGAGATATGGATGTGAATCATAAAGAATAGCAAATAAAGATACTAATCAATAAAACGAGTCTTTC